AGTTGGCCGAAATGGGCACTAAAAACTTTTCGGGAAATCTCCTCCAAATCACTAGTATGGCTATCAAAATCATGAGCGTCAGCATGTAGGTTCCAGATCCAAGTAGTAGTATCAGGTCCCTTAGCTATTGTTCTTGAGAAATGACCAGGTTTTGCCCATTCCTCGAAAGAAGTTTTTATGGGATCCCTATCTACCAAAATTTTAACTTCTGGTTCCGGTGAACGAATAATCATTGAGTCCTCCTCTTTCCAGACAACACATACAAAGAGACCTGCCAACAGAAAACAGAATTAGTGAACTTATGAGAGATGTTTATATTGAGTTTTGCTATCTCCCATCTATCTATTTTCTATTTTCTTTAATTTAATCTATTTTCTTTAGTTATTCACTAGAACAATTATGATCTCGAAGTCAATCCGGGGCAAGTGTTCGAATCTATTATGACATAGTAGTGAGGCGCTCAACGGACCTTTTTTTTGAATCTTCTAAGACTTTTTGCGAACTTTGAAAGGGAGTTAAATAATTTTTTGTGCAGCCTAATCTAATGTATTCAGATTTTACTCAAAAGTTCCTAGATCGAACTAATTATACTTTTTGTTTTTATATAGACAGTATTCTTTTTTACTCCATTTTTTAAAATCCCGGAGTAGTCATTAGCATTCATTATTAGGCAATTTATGAGGCAATAGACTGGTATTTTTCTTCCTTTTTTTCGAAGGTCTCTTTTCTTAATTGGATTGAATATTTGTTTGAATAGCAGAAAAAACGAAAAAATTATCTACTGTATCCACATATCGTTTATCTCTACGAAATACTAAATGAAATGTAACAATTTTAGAAAGTATAATATATAATTCAATTCTGTGATTGGTCGTTCCCATAGAAATTCTTTTTTTATTTGATTGATGGGGACAACAAACAATAAATTATAACAAATTAAATATATCTATATCTATCTATATATAGATATAGATAGATATAGATAGATATATTATTTAAGAAAATAAAAATAGAAGAAAAAAAAATAAACAGAGTGTTTTTATTCAAAACGCCCTGTGATCTTCAACCAATTCTGTGCTTCAATATAATTACCAGGGGTAAGGGCTATAGCTTGTTTCCAATATTCAGCGGCTTGATTAAACCAAGATTCCGCAACTTCCGAGTCTCCCTGTCGAATGGCCTGTTCTCCTCGGTCGGAATAGGTGAGTCAATTCCTTTCCTTAGAACCGTACTTGAGAATTTCCTGACTCATACGGCTCAGCAGTCAATTCTTTTTTTTTAGATTTTTTTTAAGTTAACTAAAAGAAAAAAAAAGAAGTTATTAACATGAGTTTCAAACTTGAATTTTGACTAATAAAGAATTTCAAAGAATCTCATCTTTTTTTAGTTTTATCTTTTCTCCTACCTTCAGAAAAAGGAAGAAAGCATTCGAATTAACACCCTCATTATAATTTTCTGAAAAGTAACTATCTCGATTATATATATATCATATATTTTTCTATATGATATATCCATTTCTATAGAATCTTGGAAAAAGTATTTTCTTTCTTATAAAGAAAAGGCTTTCTATCTTTGGGATTTGATACTACACCGCTGCTAAAAAAATCAGGGGATCCACTTTATTACATAAGTGGCTTCCTTACTTTTCTATCATGAGATAAGTAAGCAGTTTTTATTGTATCGGCTCAAAACCGCGTTAATTGATCTTTACGATGCTTCCTTTATCAATTAGATCTTTTATCCATAGAAAAAGGGGGTATCTAGGCATATCTATTTCTTCATATTTTGTTTGACTTCTATGAAGTTTCTTTGCTACAGCTGATAAAAATCGTTGTTTTGGACGATATATGTATATGTAGAAAGCCTTTTTTCTAGTATTTATTATATAGATATTATATATATATTAGTATTTGTGTATTTTTGCTTGTTCGTTTCTTTTTCTTTCTATATTGGAGATAGTCGCACGTAATGACAGATCACGGCCATATTATTAAAAGCTTGGGGTAAGAATGGGTTTCGTTCGAGCGCCCGAAAATAATATTCCAAAGCTTTTGTATGTTCCCCGTTACTTGTGTGAATAAGGCCTATGTTATAAAGTATATAACTTCGATCATAGGGATCAATTTCCAGTCGCATAGCCTCATAATAATTCTGTAAAGCTTCCGCATAATTTCCTTCAGATTGAGCTGACATCCGTTACGGTCGTCATTCGGTTCAAAGAATCTCCGCTCCAAAACCGTACGTGAAATTTTCATCTCATACGGCTCCTCCCTTATATATGTAATGATAAAAATACATAGAATCCAAAAAGATTTTAGTATTCTCATTATCAACTCAACAGGGCTAGTGTTTTTATAACAAATCTCTAGCCAACCTTCTTCTAAAAAATTCTTCCTTAACATTAAGTATGTTGGTACTGGATAAAAAGATAGTAACTTCAACAATTTCTTTGTCCTCAACGCTGCTTAGTTTCCCGGAATTATTCACTTCAAAAATCTTC